GCCGGCTTACTAATAGGATGCCCCGATACGTTACAAAATTTCGCTTTAGCCAATGCTCCTATCAAAGGAATTGTGGGGACTATAGTATCAAACTTATTAATAGAAACATCTATAATAAATGAATTTTCTAACATTTGACTCCTTACCACACAAGGCTTTAGCCGTAAACTTGAAAGATGGCCCAGAAAATCGAGGGAGTGCTTGGAGAATTGGTTTATTTGAATTCTATCTGGTTGAGGCCACAAGTCAAAATAACCTTGACAAAAATTGACAAGGTAATACTTCCATTTTTTTATCAGAAGAGGTGTTCCTTTTGAAGCCAGAATGGCTTTTCCTTGATATCTGACATAATTCATGAAAGGATCCTTGAACAACCATAAGGTGGTCTGAAAATTTTTATGAAAAATGAAGAAAAACTTGTCTATTTTTCGATAAAAATGTGTTCGCTCAAGAAGGGCTCTATACGATCTTGATCGTAAATGAACAGATTGTTTACGGAGAAAAACGAATATGGATTCGCATTCATATATATGAATATTATATAGGAACAAGAAAAATCTTTGATTCTGATTTGAAAAATGCGAAATATCGATTTTTTTTTGAGTAATCAGATTATTCGAATTCTGAGACTCGTAGAGAAAGAATCGTAATAAATGCAAAGCGGGGGTATCCTGTATCCAATAGCGAAGGGTTTGAATCAAGAGTTCCAAATGGATGGGGTAGGGTATTAGTATATCTAAGGCATTATTTAAATGTGATAATTTATCCTCTAAAAAGGGAAATGTTGAATGAATTGATCGTAAATTATGAGATTTTGCTATTTCTTTCGCTTCTAGGGAAGGTACTAATCGCAGAGGGAATGGAATTTCCACAATGAGTGAAAAACCCTCTGATATCATTTTAGAATAAAAATGCTTCTTCTGATTCTGATCACGAAATGTATTTTGGTTAAAATCATTATCAAAGAGAATCAAATGCTTCTGTTGATACATTCGAGTAATTAAACGTTTTGAAATTAGTGAACTGGATTTATTGTCATAACCTAAATTTTCGAGAGGTTCAGAAAGAATCGATCTATTTAAACCATGATCATGAGCAAGCGCATAAATAGACTCCTGAAATAGAAGTGGATATAAGAAGTCTTGTCGTCGAGATCTATCTATTTGGAAATATCCTTGTAATTCTTCCATTGAAAATGAGATTTGAACCAAAGACCGAGGGTTTCTTGGACTATCAAATGATACATAGTGCGATACAGTCAAAACAAGGTAGATAGTCATAAAATGATATCTACCCTGAAGATAGATAAGCTTATCAAGGGATTCTCTTTTTTTTTCATCCAACCAATAGCTTTGTGTTCTTTAATTAGGATATTGAAATAATAAGAAATCCTTTATTTTTGCAACCCGATCGCTCTTTTGATTTTAGAATTGATTCTATTTATCAATATACCGTTTCTTCTACACATTCGTCTCCACTCAATAAGAGTGGAGATAGTTAATAATTAGGATTCAAAAAAAAAAAGAAATAAAGAAATGGAGAATCCACTTATTTTTATGGTTATGGGAGAACCTTTTCCCGAATCAGGTACTAATATATTTCTAACGTCTAATTAGATCGGGAAATCATTCGAATTAAGAAGAGAAGCTCGTTGCTTTTTGTTTTCTATAATTGGATCCTTGCGGCTCTATCCATTTATTCACTCGACCCATATTGAAATATAATATAAGAATTCAAAGAATACTTTGTATTGATCCGGTAAGGATTAAGAATGAAGTGCTCTTAGAGTTCTTCCTTAATTCGTTAATACGACATGCTGTTTTTTCCATTCGTTCTCTTCTCTTTCAGGATCAGTCGTGGTCTTACAAACTCTACCAATGGTATGGATGAATTCGTTGCTTCATCCAAATGTGTAAAAGATTCTAGTCGCACTTAAAAGCCGAGTACTCTACCGTTGAGTTAGCAACCCGAGTGTATAGATGAATCATAATAAAAATAAAGAGATTGCAAACCCCATCTAGAATTAGAATTCGGAGAGAAATAGATTTACTTAATTGAAAATTACCATAATGAAATTCTATTTATTCAATACACTATTGTCAATATAAAATGAACGTTGACAAGCACCTGGACCGAAAGACCCTATGAAGCTTTACTGTTCCCTGGGATTGGCTTTGGGCCTTTCCTGCGCAGCTTAGGTGGAGGGCGAAGAAGGCCCCCTTCCGGGGGGCCAAGCCGTCAGTGAGATACCACTCTGGAAGAGCTAGAATTCTAACCTTGTGTCAGGACCTACGGGCCAAGAGACAGTCTACGCTAGACAAAATCAAAAAGAAATCAAAGTGAAAAAAAAAAAAGGACTAGTGCTGTATTGACACTAGCTACGTGCAGTGCACACGTAGCTAGTTTTTGAACGAATTAAAAAATTCGTTTCCACCAAGGTTTGGTTTTTTTTCTTTTCCTATCATATAGGATCCTGTTCCCCCTTCGGTCGTATTTTTCCAATTCCACAGTCATGTTCCCCCTTTGGTCATAGTGTATGACCTCGAGGGTAGTGTTGCCGGCTCTATCTGTCGTTTTGTTCGAAACATAAGTCACGTTCTGCGGTTGTGGGTAATACCAAGGACTTAGCAGATTAAACCACTTCATCATTATTACACCTCCAAAACAGAGCACGTACTTATACTCGATCGAATAATGCTTATCCAGATATAGATATAGTTGGATAATTCGATCGACACAAATTATGAGTATTTCTACCCAATTTTCTTTTTTCGAAAGATACTGGGAGATCGCCACCCACATAGATAGGTTGAATATCGATTTTTCAAATAGCCTCCAAACCAGTAAAAGGTACTTCCAACCGAGAAATATTTTCCAAGCTTCTATATTAAGAAAATACTTGAAAATCAATTCTATAAACCTTTTTATATAGAAGTACCAAATTCGAATTATCATTTTGATTATAATAAGTATAATCAAAATAACCTCTTTATACGGTTTCAACTTGTGATCCAAACTAATGCGGGCTTGCTGCACCACATAAAAAATGACTAGAATCATTTTGATTCTACCTCCTATATTTTAGATTTTTTTTTTGGTTAATATTAATATATATTATATTAAGTAATAAGTCGTATCCTAGATACGGTTTCAACTTGTGATCCAAACTAATGCTGCTGCACCGCATAAAAAATGACTAGAATCATCTAGAATCATATTGATTTTACCTCCTATATTTTCTATTTTTTTGGGGGTTATTATATTAAGTATTAAGTCAGATCCTAGATGAAGAAATAGTAGGCCTCTGCCCTACTCATCCGCCACTGGAAACACCACTTCCCGTCCGACTTGCATGTGTTAAGCATGCCGCCAGCGTTCATCCTGAGCCAGGATCGAACTCTCCATGAGATTTATAGTTGCATTACTTATAGCTTCCTTGTTCGTAGAACAAAAAAAGAGGATTCGGATTAAAAAAAAATCCTGAAAGTTCTTGAAAAATTTTTGCTTTCTTTAAGATATTATAAACGGTTCTCGTAGGCTCAGCTCCTTTTTCAATGAAATGAAAAATAGCAGGAAGATTTAAAGAAGTTTGATTATTGATCGGGTCGTAAAGACCCACTTTACAAAGAGCCCTTCCATCTCTTCGGGATCGAACATCAATTGCAACGATTCGATAGATGGCCCATTGGGATAGCTGTAGATGACTACAGCCCCCCTTAGAAACGTAAGGGAGGTTTTCTCCTCGTACGGCTCGAGAAAGAATGATTCGAAGGGTGATCTATCGATTCGAAAATCAAGTGAGAACCCCAATTCATCAAAAAATCATTTTTTTTATAGCTCAGGTTGTTGGATCATTCTTACCCAAAGAAAGAGTGAAAAGGTCCTAAGGTTCATTCATTTATTGAGCTCTCTTTAACTCCCTTTTTGTCTCGTTTAGAATCAATTTTCCTTTTTTTATGAAAATGAAATTGTTGAGACAATTGAAAATGGCGTTTTCTTGTTACATGATATTTTCACTTTTTTTTTTTGAATCGTTAGGCTTAAACATTACTTCGGTGATCCGTAATCATACCAAAAGGGTAGCAACATCCCTTTTGTGATTTCTTTCTCTTTAAAGAATCATACGAATGGTTGATTCCCCTCGATTCGATACACTTAAACCTCTTGCTGGAATTGGATTGTTTCCATTTCTTTCTTATTAAATAAGAAATAAGAGTCACGAAGTTCGTCTATTAATTGCTGTGAGCCATAGATCCCTACCTCTGAGAAATGACTCAATCATTTCTTCTCGAGCTCCATTGTATCCTATTTAATTAATTACTTACACGTTCACGAAAACGAAAAAAGGGTTCGTGGAAAGTGGAAATAAAAAACAAATTTTGTATGTCGAGTTCAGAGCACCTTCTATACTCGAACTAGAATCTTCAAAAAATAAAGAAAATGATGGGTGTTAAGAATCCATAGTTCATCATGTCCTTCAAGTCGCACGTTGCTTCCGACCGCATCGTTTTAAACGAAGTTTCACCATAAAACTGCTTTCCTTTAGAACCCGTCTGGAATTGATTCAATATGGAATCATGAATAGTCATTGGCTGAATCGAAAGTATAGTAATTGATATTGACTTTTATCAATTACTAATTGGTATTCTACATAAGGTATAGAATACCTTGGAGCGGAAGGATTCGAACCTTCGAATAACGAGATCAAAACCCGTTGCCTTACCACTTGGCCACGCCCCACTACACATTGACCACATACGGATTCCATCCTTTATAGGCACAGAGGAAAAAGTTCTCTTTCTTCGAACTAGTAACTAGAAGAAAGAAAAGTGTGGGATGTGCTGGGACGAAAGGTTTCGAACCTTCGATATTCCGGGAACAAGACCCGGCGCCTTACCACTCGGCCACGCCCCACATCCATCCCACATCCACAACTTCTAGAGTTGTTTCTTTTTTTTTTTCAATCAATTTAATATTATTGAATAATTTTAATGAATTGTCAAATCACAATCAATAAAAACCTCTATGGAATCCGTTAGATTGGTACTAGGATTTCACACAACTAGTTAGAGAATTCCACTGAATTTATTGATCATTAGATAGAATTCAATTAAGATATTGTATGAAAGTATGCTTCCTTCTATTTTCGTGCGAGAATTGAGGGGTTTTTGATTGAGTACGTAAAAAAAGCAGGATTCTTTTGTTCATTTTCCCCGTTTATCCCTTAATCAATAACTCAAAACTCAATCAAATACAATTATCTCCAAGAATGAAATGTTTGTTATGCTTAATATCTTTAGTTTTTTCTTTGCTAAGTTACCCGAGTCTTACGCTTTTCTTAATCCAATCGTAGATTTTATGCCAGTCATCCCTGTGCTCTTTTTTCTCTTAGCCTTTGTTTGGCAAGCTGCTGTAAGTTTTCGATGAGATCTTTATTTAATACTGTCCTACAAAGATTCATGATTTAATCAATAAAAAAAAAACTAACAATTGAAAAAAGATCGGATCTCTTACATTATGATATGAACCCTCGATTCAAACATGGAAATTCTTGAATAGGCGCGATGAATCTGAATCATCGAAATTCTTGAATAGGCGCGATGAATCTGAATCATCTCATTTCCTCGTTTTGCCCTTCTTCACCTTCCAGTGAACAAGAAACTAGTAAATCCCCCCACAGTAACTGTAGATATGACAGAGAATTTGGATACCGAAAAGATATTAGGTTTTTTCTTTTTTGATTTATCTCTAAACCACTTCATCTATTGGTTTGGTGTCAAACCTAGAATATGGGGTATAAAAATAGATAATCTATTCTCCTTTTCCAAAAAATAGGATCTTATCCTGGAGATTGTATAATGCTTACTCTTAAACTCTTCGTTTACACAGTAGTGATATTTTTTGTTTCTCTCTTTATCTTTGGATTCCTATCGAATGATCCAGGGCGTAATCCAGGGCGTGAGGAATAAAAAAAGAAAGGATTTCTTGTTGTTTGATTTATTCATTTTCTTATGAGTTTCTCTATTACAGATAGTGAACTATGATAAAAGATAAAATAAAAAAGGGGGTCTCAAGATTTTTTTTTTTGAATTTGAAGTCGAAAGAAAATATTAAGCCGTCGGAAGAAACGGAAAGAGAGGGATTCGAACCCTCGGTACGAAGAAGTCGTACAACGGATTAGCAATCAGCCGCTTTAGTCCACTCAGCCATCTCTCCCAATTAACAAAGGATAATGACTATGTTACCCCTGAAGTAAAGAAAAAGTATTTCAAAAATAGAAAAAAAAAAGAGTGAAGTTGGTACGTTAAAGAGTACCCTTTGAATTTTATTTCATCCGATCCGAAGGGTCCGTCCTTTATTTGATTCCCCCACCTGGCCGGGTCGGTACCTAGCCAGGCCATTTCTTGTTATGCTATATAGTTCTTTTGGGGCAGGTCTTCTACTAAATAACCCCTCAAGAACACACATTTTTTCAAGGTCAAAAGGCCCTCCTTTTCTTATCTCATTAAGTTTCTCCAGGAAAAGACCCGAGCACTCTCATTTCCAATTTCATTTAGGATTTTGTCCTTAATCCTATCTTTATTTATTATATTATTACATAGAGTAATGTTCTTGTTCGACAAATGGTCCATTCATATACAATAATCACAATGTAGCGGGTATAGTTTAGTGGTAAAAGTGTGATTCGTTCTATTAACAACTGAAATAGTTAAGGGGTCTTTAGGTTTTATTCATATTCCGTTCCGATTAAAAACTTTATTTCTTAGAAAGGATTGAATCCTTTACCTCTCAATAAGCGATTTGAGGAATCATATACATTTTCGTGATTTGTACCCAAAAGTCCATTATAAATTTTCACATTGGAGTAGGGAATCGCGAAGCATAATTTTTTTGCGCTGTATCAAGACTTAACAATTGAATGAGTATTAAGTAAAGAATCCATGGAGGAAGATACAAAAGTGTACTTCTAATCGTAACTAGATCTTCAATTTTTTCATTTGAAGAGGTTGAAGCACAATAGCTAATAAAGGACGACTTTGGTTTACTAAAGTTATCGACATTTTATTTCAGCTCGGGTGGAAACAAAAATTTCTTTCCTCAAGATTCACGCAAGGAGAAATAGAGAACGAAGTAACTAGAAGGACTTTTCAAAATACCCCTCGTCTTCTAGAGGGATCATCTAGAAAGCAATTTGTTTGGTATACATTCAGACAGAAAAGCGGACATAGATCTTATGAAGCAACTTCTTTTAGTTCGTTTATGGCTTAGATTATGGAATCCAGCCATCTTCCATAAAGGAGCCGAATGAAATAAAAGTTTCATGTTCGGTTTTGAATTAGAGACGTTAAAAATAATGAATTGACGTCGACTATAACCCATAGCCTTCCAAGCTAACGATGCGGGTTCGATTCCCGCTACCCGCTCTCTATTCATTATGAGAAGGATGAGAAGGATGCGTGTATCATAAAAGGGAAGAAAATACGCACCTTTCACTTTTCT